TGAGCAAACGCATAAATATACTCCTGAAAAAGAAACGGATATAGGAAGTGTTGTTGCCGAGATCTATCTTTTTCTAAATATCCTTGTAATTCTTCCATTTACATTTCTACTTGAGCCAGAGGCAGGAGGTTTTTCTTGGTTTATCAAATGATACATACATAGTGCAATATGGTCAGAACAGGGTATTATGTATTGTATTATGTATATAGTATAGTAAGAAAAAAATATATACCCCGGAAAAGAAAGAGGGAGTCCAATCAACAGATCTTTTTACCTTCCTTTTCTATCCAATTGGTTTATGTTCGTTATAATTACAACAGGAGAAAAAATCCTTTATTTTTGCAACCCAATCGCTCTTTTGACTTTGGAATAAATTCTCTTTATCAATATACTGTTTCTTCTACACATCCGTCTACAATCCATAATAAAGAATAATTAAGATTCTGAAAAAAAAAGAAAAAATCAATGGTTCACTCACAGGAGAACCCACTCTTTCCCGCATTAGGCACTAATTCATTTTTAACATCTAATTAGATCGGGTAATCATTCCAATTAAGAACATAAGCTCGTTGCTTTTTATTTTACCAGAATTGGAGCCATAGAGCTCTATCCATTTATTCACTAGACCCAACTGTAAATGTGAATTTCTTTTGTCCCCTTCCAAAAATCAAAACAATCCTTTGGAACTGTAATAATTCGGTAAGGATAAACTCAAAGTTCTACTTTAACTTTGACTTTCATTTCAAATTTAATAAATTAATAAAATAGAAAATCTAATAAAATAATAAATTGATTTTATTACGACATGCTGTTTTTTCCATTCATTACCCTTGAGGATCAGTCGTGGTCTTATAGACTATACCAATAGTCTGGACGAATTCGTTGCTTCATCCAAATGTGTAAAAGATCATAGTCGCACTTAAAAGCCGAGTACTCTACCGTTGAGTTAGCAACCCGGATAAATAGGATATGTAGATATGATCGAAATATAAAAATCAATTGAGTTGCACTGCACGACCCTATCAAAACATTGAACTAGCAACACATCGAAAAGAAGGATTTTCTGATCAATTAGAAACACAAAATACCAAAATTAGCAGATCGGATTAAAAATATTCCTAATCGAAATGTAAAAATTATGACAGACCACCCATTTTTTATCAAATTCTTTTTTTATTTTCCCTAAGAAAATACATCTTGTATGAGAGTAAATGCAGCAAGGCAAACCCATCATTTGAGTGAAGGAAACAAAAAAACCAATATGGGATGGGGATAAAGAGCCCTATTTATCTACGATCGAATTATATTTGTTCGATACACCATTGTCAATATAAAAGCAATGTTGAGAAAGTAAATCAAGTAAATAAAATAAAGACTTGTGTTGGATTGGCACAACATAAATAAGAAATTGGAATGGGAAAAATTAAGGAAAAGGTAAATAAAAAATACCCGGTTTATTCAATCAATAAAAGTACGATAAGCAAGCTTAACCCCTTGTTTGTTGTTAAATTCAATTCCCCCACCAAAATATGAATAAAGCAAGAAAAAGGAAAATGGTGTGTAAATAGAAATAATTACACAAGGATAGATACTAGTTACCCTTCCCTACTTTATTTTATTTATTTAATAATTTTTTCCTTTAATTAACTTAAAGTTCTTTCTTTAAAGAATTCCGCCTTCTTTAAAATATCATAAACAGTTCCTGTAGGTTGAGCACCTTTTTCAAGGAAATATAGAATAGCAGGAACATTTAAATAAGTTTGATTCTTTATCGGATCGTAAAAACCTACTTTTCGAAGATCTCTTCCTTCTCTTCGGAATCGAACATCAATTGCAACGATTCGATAGATGGCTCATTGGGATAGATGTAAATAAACAATGCCCCCCCTAGAAACGTATAGGAGGTTTTTTCCTCATACGGCTCGAGAAAAATGATTCCAATTTCTGTATATAATAGCAAGTGGATCCATAAAATAATGAATTTTACTATAATTTGAATTGAGTACTTTTTTCTTCTTACTTACAGAAAAAGGAAGAAATCTCATTCATACTCATAACTCAAGTTGGGTAATTCTGACAAGAAAATCCTTAGACATTTATTGAGCCGTCTCTAAACTCTTTTGTTTGTCTCATTTCGAATCTATTTTTATTCCTCAGTCTGATCCAATTGTTGAGACAATTGAAAATAGTGTTTCCTTGTTTCGGAATCCTTTATCCTTGCTTTGTGAAATCATTGGGTTTAGACATTACCTCGGGGATCCTTATTCCTTTCAAAATGGCAGCAACATACCTTTTTTTGTTATTTCTTTCTATATAAATAGAATACGAATGATTGATTCCCTTGTGATACACTTTTCATCGAAATAGTTTTACCAATTTATAAAAATTTGACTTTTCAAACTTGTTCTGAATTTGAACCTTTCGATTTAGAATTTATATATAGTGAGGATATACTTACAGAGTTGGTCTAACTTATTGATTTTCACTAACCCTAGATTCTTTCCCTTGAAAAATGAATCAATCCTTTCTTCTCGAGCTTCATCATGTACTATTTACTTATAACCCAACACAAATTAGGTTCCGGGCAGAACAGAACAAACTATGTCGAGCCAAGAGCATCTTCATTACTATAGAAGATGGCGGATGTAAAAATCCACAGCCGACCATGTCCTTCAAGTCGCACGTTGCTTTCTACCACATCGTTTCAAACGAAGTTTTACCATAACATTCCTCTAATTGAAATTTCAAAGCGGTATGGAATTGATTCAATATAAAATCATGAATAGTCATTGGTTCAACCGGTATATAATATTTCTATCTACGGATAAATAAGTATTTATCCGGATAAGGGTCAGCAGGGATCAAATTTATTTAATTTAACCCCATATTCTATCATATGAATTGAATGAAAATAAAGATATTCAATTTTACCCACATTTGACACTTGATTCCGTTTGTGAGAAACCAAACGAATTCTCAGATATGATTCTTAGAACCATTCTGAAAATTAATAAGAAAAGATTTTTCCCTTTAACAAATTTTTGTTTCATGTGGAATGCAGTGTGATCCCATCTTTCGTTTCATGAAAAACGATCTGGGACGGAAGGATTCGAACCTCCGAATAACGGGACCAAAACCCGCTGCCTTACCGCTTGGCCACGCCCCATTTTGATTTCTATTCGATATTAACCAATACTAATATTGGTATTGGTTATTCGTCAATCCCAACCCAAATACACAAAAACATATGGGATATTTTGTTGCTAGGATTCAAGGCATGTAGATATAGAATCAAAAAAATTCATTGATCATTACATAGAATTCAATTAAGATATTGTATGAAAGTTGAATTCCTTATATTCTCATTTTAGAATGATAATGGGGGGAGGGATTTTTTATTTGGGAAAGTCCGAACCGAAGAAAAAGAAGGATTTCTTGATCTGCCTTTTTCATTTTTCCCTTATAAAAAGAACTCAAAATTATCTAATCCACAAGAACGAAATGCTTGTTATGCTTAATATCTTTAGTTTAATCGGTATCTGTCTTAATTCTGTCCTTTATTCGAGTAGTTTTTTCTTCGCCAAATTGCCCGAAGCTTATGCCATTTTCAATCCAATCGTAGATGTTATGCCTGTCATACCTGTACTCTTTTTTCTCTTAGCCTTTGTTTGGCAAGCCGCTGTAAGTTTTCGATGAAATCTTTAATACTCTGCTAAATTGATGATGTATTTGATAAAAAAATTCTAAAAATTGATAAGATCAGATAAGTCTTACATTACGAACCCTCGATTCAAAAATAGAAATTCTTGTATATTGAATGAATAACCGCAGCGATGAATTTGGATCAGCCTTTTCCCCGTTCTGACCTTCCGGTGAGTATGGACTATTAGGTACTCCATAATACCTAATTATTGATATGACAAGAAATCTCGGGTAACGAATGAATCAAAATCTTATTACAAATAAATTCGTTTTATTTTTCATTTTTGGGGGTGTCAAAACAAAAAAATGGTATATGTGGTAAAAAATAGGCAATCTATTCCCCTTTTTCAAAAAAAAAAAAACGATCTTGGAGATTGTGTAATGCTTACTCTCAAACTCTTTGTTTACACAGTAGTGATATTCTTTGTTTCCCTTTTTATCTTTGGATTCTTATCTAATGATCCAGGACGCAATCCTGGACGTGAGGAATAAAAAATTTATAGTTTTTTTTGCTTTTTTATAAATTAATTCTTAATAATCTTATTTGTTTCATAGGATGAGAATCTTTTCGAATTCGAAAATAACAAGTGATCAGAGAAAGCGGAAAGAGAGGGATTCGAACCCTCGGTACAAATAATTTGTACAACGGATTAGCAATCCGCCGCTTTAGTCCACTCAGCCATCTCTCCTAATTCCAAATTAAAAATTTGTTATGTGATGTAACATGTGAAATAAGGATTGATAAAAATCCACCTTCTTCTCTTTATTTTATTTTATTTTTTCATTTGATTTTTTTTTATTTAATCTTATTTAACTTTATTATTATTATTTATTTTATTATATTATTAAAATAGAAATTCGAAATATTCTAAAATATTCTAATAAATAATAGAAATTTTTTAAATAGCTATTAAAATTTAAACTTAAACAAAGTATTTAATATTTAGATAAAATAATTTAAATAAAATAAAAGTAAAGGTATATATTTATACTAAGAGGTATATATTTATTATAGTATAAATATATTATGTATAATAAAATATGTAAAAATAATAAATATAAGAAAAAGATAGAAAAAAGCAATTGATCAGGAATTCAATATAGATAATGACTCAAAACGGATCTCCTCAATAGAAAGAATATCTTAGTTCTTTGATTTTATATGAAAGGTTTATTCTCCCGGCCTGATCTGCTTAAGTACTGGCCGGGACATTTCTTCTTTTATTCCATTGATTATTCTTTTTTTCTTTTTCTCAGTTTATTACTTAATTTATTACTGTTGTCAAGTAAGGAATAAA